GTTAATTTCGTATAAAATTGCTGATGAATCTTTAACGTCAAATAATGGAAGACCCCAAAGTTCCCAGTATGCGTTACGTGGGTGTGGATCATCAGTCCATTCAACACCAACTGACCAACCTTGGCTAAGGCAGTAGTCAATTTGCTTGATGATTTGTGCGTCAGTTAAGTCTGGTAAATAAGAAAAAGCGCCTTGTGTTAGTCTCACTATTCAAATGCTCCTATGATAATAAATTATTTTTTTTTAGTTATCTGTTTTGTGTTGCAGTTTCAACGAAGTCTGCTGTATCAGTAGAAGTGTAGTTAAATGTAATACCTTTCCATAAGTCTAAAGCTGTTTTTAAAGGACCACATAATTTTGCAATGTCTTTAAGAATTTCAGGACCTTCTGCAACATAGTCACGTCCTTCATTTCTTGCAAGAACCATAGCCTCTAAAGCTACACGGTTTGCAGTAGCACCTGCTTGGATACCATCAGGGTGACCAATAGTACCACCACCAAATTGAAGTACAACATCATCACCTAAGTAGTAAAGAAGTTGGTGCATTTGACCACAGTGAATACCACCAGAAGCAACTGGACAACATTTACGTAAAGAAGCCCAATCCATTTCGAAGAAGATACCTTGTGGTAAGTTAACACTAAGTTCAGTTTCACGTAAAGTGTCGTAGAAACCTTTAACCATTAGAGGGTCACCTTCTAATTTACCTACAACAGTACCAGCGTGAATGTGGTCTACACCAGCCATACGCATCCACTTACAGATAACACGGAAGTTAATACCGTGGTTCTTTTGACGAGCATAAGTAGAGTTACCTGCACGGTGTAAGTGTAAGATCATGTCGTTTTTACGAGACCAAATTGCCATACTTTGGATAGCTGTGTAACCAATAACAAGGTCAATCATGACGATTACAGAACCAACTGCTTTAGCATAGTCTGCACGTTCATACATTTCTTCCATTGTAGCAGCTGTACAGTTTAAGTACGAACCTTTAACTTCACCAGAAGCTGCAGAAGCACGGTTGATACCTTCCATACAGTAAAGGAAACGCTCTCTCCAACGCATGAATGGTTGAGAGTTAATGTTTTCATCATCTTTTAAGAAATCAAGACCACCACGTAAACCTTCGTATACTACACGACCGTAGTTTTTACCAGAAAGACCAAGCTTTGGTTTTACTGTTGCACCTAAAAGTGGACGTCCAAATGTATCAAGACGCTCTCTCTCTACAATAATACCTGTTGCAGGACCTTGGAAAGTTTTTAAGTAAGCGTAAGGAATACGCATATCTTCTAAACGTAGTGCTGCTACTGCTTTGAAACCAAATACATTACCAATAATAGAGGCAGTCATATTTGCAAGAGAGCCTTCTTCGAATAAGTCACATTCGTAAGCAATGTATGCAAAATACTGGTCAGCTGCACTAGGTACAGGGTCAACACGGTATGCTTTTGCACGGTAAACGTCACAAGCAGTTAAAAGGTCTGTCCATACAACAGTCCAAGTAGCTGTAGAAGATTCCCCTGCAACCGCAGCAGCTGCTTCTACTGGGTCTACACCTGGTTGTGGTGTAATACGGAATAATGCTAATAAATCTGTTTCTTTAACAGAATAGTCAGCATCCCAGTAACCCATTTTAGCGTAAGGGATTACACCAGATTCATAACGATCATTTTTGATTCTATTACGTTCGTATACGTTGTTAGACATGTATTCCTCCTTTTTATTTTTTGTACGTTGTTGTACAGTCTAAGAAAAAATTTAGTTGGTTAATTCTTGTATAAAATCTAAACTTTTTGTTTTTGTTACTAATAATTAAATTATTAACATTTATCAACAATTATTTTTAATTAAGATATAAGATGCAAATTATATTGTTTATAAAAACAACAAAATACAGTTACTCTTTGCTAAAAACAATTTATTATTTTATTCACTGTTTTTATTTTTGCTTTGAATAAAAACTTATTATTTCAAAACAACTCTATATATATATATACCACTACTTTTTAACTAAAAAATAACATGTTTTTTTATTTAACTGATAAGTTTTTTTAATTAAAATTACCAAGATCAAATAATACCAAAGCCAATAAGATAAAGTCGGCTTATACCTTAATAAAAATTATTAACTCGATCGTTAATTTTTTACTTTTAGTAAATAATTTAAATAAAGACTTTTAATCAACAATTTAAGCCACTTTCTTTTTTTACTCGGACTTATAATAGTTAAATCTAAAATATTTAAATACTTTTAATTAGAATTTAAAAGAATTGAATTCTTTTAAACTTTATAAAAACAAAACAAGGTCTATTTTTCTATGAAAAAACTTGTGGTAATATAATTAATAGTTAAGGGCTTGTAGCTCAGTGGACTAGAGCGTGTGGCTACGAACCACAGTGCCGGGGGTTCGAATCCCTCCTAGCCCGATATTGGTATTTTAGTTAATATAAAAATATAAAAAAGAAAGATTAAAATTAATTTTAATCTTTCTTTTTTATATTTTTATATTAACTAAAATCTTAATGGACTAATATTCTTCTGATCACCAACCTCAAAATTACCACTTAAAACATGGTTTAACCTTAGTTTTAGCCAAGTAATAAAGGTTTTATTTGTTGAAACAATTGCGACGGGTTTTTGCGGGCTTTTATTCTTAATTGTTAAAAGCTCCGGGTTTTTTAAAAAAGCCGGGTTGGGAACAATCCAAAAATTTAATGTCTTGTTTTGTTTATTATAGTTTTGTACTCTTTCTCTAAGGACTTCTTCTAAAGGCTCCTCATTAAAAAGAAAATTTTCACTTGCTAACACAAAATAGTATTTTATAGCTGACATAATTATCTTAATTTAAAATAAAATCTTAACCTAAATTATTATACCATTCTTTTTCTAAATTATAAACTTATATATATTAACAATATATAAGTCTTAAAAGATTTGACAAAACGTTAAAATACCCGATAATATTAGAAATAATCTTTTATTTTAAAAATTGATAGAGTTTTTATGGAATACGCTATTGTCGAAATTAGTGGGCGCCAGTTTTGGGTAGAACCAGAAAAATATTATACGATAAATCATGTTCCGTTAAAACTGGGAACTAAATTATTTTTGAAAAAAATCTTGCTCATTAATCAAAATGAAAAAACGGAACTTGGTTTTCCATATCTAGAAAACGCCAAAATTGAAGCAACTGTATTAAATCACCTTGAAGGACCAAAAATTTTGGTTTATAAAATGAAACCAAAGAAAAAGTATAGAAGAAAAAACGGCCATCGCCAAAAACTAACAAAGCTATTCATTAATAAAATTAATTCTTAAATTAAAAAAAGAATAATAAAAGGAGAGAGAATAACATGGCTCACAAAAAAGGAGCGGGGAGTACAAAAAACGGACGTGATTCCGTATCAAAAAGATTAGGTGTTAAATGTTTTCAAAATCACAAAGTAACAAAAGGGTCAATTATTGTTAGACAAAGAGGACTTACTATCAAACCAGGAGAAAATATCGGTGTAGGAAAAGATTTTACTTTATATGCTCTTGAAAATGGTCTAGTAAAATTTAAGAAATTAAAAAGTAAAACAATAGTAAGTATTTTAGGGTTATAATTCTATAAATATAGTTTATAATATATAGTAAATAAAAAATCCCTTAATCTATTTGTTTTTAAATGAAACAGATCTTTAAAACAATTGAATAAACTATAGCAAAAGACTTTTAGTAAAATTTATAGGTGCTATCATTTGTACCTATAAATAAGTTTTTTATTATAATGGGGATTTATTTCAAAAAGATTGGGAGTTTAAAAGGAGGATTATGTTGTTTATTAATAGTATTAGTAAGGAATTGTTTGTTTTATTGAAAATGAAATCAAAAGACCCAATGTTTGTGCGTAAGTCAGTGTCAGGGTCTTATGGTTCTGTAGGTGTAGTCAAAGGAGTTAAAGACACTATTGTGTCTATCTCCTGTAGAGATAGTATATGTGCAACTGTTTCTTTGGTTGGCGTTATTTCAGATTCAATAACGGTTACCGCAGCTTGCACGAGGGGTAATACAAGTATATCAAAAGTAACTGTTCCTTTATCTCTATTGTGTAAGACATTTGTGGGAGTGTCACGTGGTGACGATTTCTTTGTGCACGGTGCTGTGCAGCTTATCAAAGGTCATTTATTGTATAACCCTGATAAAATCATTAAATAACATTTAAAATCTATATAGATTACCAAAGAGTTTGTAAAAAGAATTCTTTGATAATTAAATTTCAAACCAAGGCTCATTTTACTTAATTAAAAATTATAACTTTTGGACTACGAAAATAACTATTTAAAAATTAAATTTAATATAGTTTTGACGATTTTCTAATTTTAGGTTAGTAAAAATGTTTGAACGTTTTACAGAAAAAGCTCTAAGGGTTATATTACTAGCCCAAGAAGAAGCTCGACGTTCTGGCCACAATTTTGTAGGTACAGAACAAATATTGTTAGGTCTTATTGGTGAAGGATCGGGTATAGGTTCTAAAGCATTAAAAAGCGCAGGTGTTAAAATATTTGATGCTCGACGTGAGGTTGAACGCCTTATTGGGAAGGGAACAGGGTTTGTGGCTGTTGAAATTCCTTTTACACCACGAGCAAAAAGTATTTTAGAACAATCTTTACAACAAGCACGCGCTTTTCATCATAGCTACATAGGTACAGAACACATGTTATTAGCTCTTTTGGAAGATACTGAAGGGGTTGCTGTTCAACTTCTTACAAATTTAAGAGTTGATGTAAATAAAGTCCGTCGTGTGTTATTAGTAGAAGTAGGTCAAATTGTTGATGAAGCAGCAATTGCTAAGAAGAAACAAGAAGAAGAGCTTGAAAATAAAATCAAAGAGTTAATGGAGCGTGAACGTAAACAAGAAGAAGAAGACAAGAAAAATGACGAAATAAGAAGAATACGAATTGAGGAGTTTAGAAAAAGACTAGATGAACTAGGACTTGACTATAAAACCCCCAAATATAATCTTGATGAAGAAATAGCTAAGTCTGCTGCTAGAATAAAAAAAGAAAGACATGAGGCTCGAAGAAAGTTTTATGAGTCAGACGACTTTCGCTTTTTCTTTAAAAAAGAGCTAGTAGATATTTTTGGTCAGAAAACTGAACCTAAAGTAGTAGAGACACCAGCATTAAAAGAGTTCACTACAAATTTATCGGGTTTTGCTGAAGAGGGCAAAATTGATCCGGTAATTGGGCGAAATAAAGAAGTTGAAAGGGTCGTTCAAATTCTGAGTCGTCGTAGAAAAAATAACCCAATTCTTATTGGGGAACCTGGTGTTGGTAAAACAGCTGTTGCAGAAGGTTTAGCATTGAAAATATATAACCAAGAAGTTGCAAGTTCTTTATCTGACAAAGAGGTTGTAGTTTTAGACGTTGGTTTATTATTAGCAGGAACGAAATACCGTGGAGAATTTGAAGAGCGGTTAAAACGTATTATGGATGAGGTAAAAGCCAAGAAAAACATAGTTCTTGTTATTGATGAAGTTCATACACTTATTGGTGCTGGTGCAGCAGAAGGGGCTTTAGATGCAGCTAATATTTTAAAACCAGCCTTAGCACGAGGAGAACTTCAATGTATTGGTGCAACAACACTTGATGAATTTAAGCAAATTGAAAAAGACCCTGCTTTGGAAAGAAGATTCCAACCAGTTTTTGTTTCTGAACCAACACAAAGTGAAGCTTTTGAAATTTTAAAAGGTTTAAGAACAACATATGAAAGTTTCCATAACGTTCGAATTCCAGATAAAACGCTTAAAACATCGGTTGAAATGAGCTCGTCTTATATTAAAGATCGTTTCTTACCAGATAAGGCAATTGATGTTGTTGACGAAGCTGCTTCTCGAGTTAAAATTGCTACTACAAGCAATTCAACACCGGCTACAGTTACTTTAGATAAAGAACTAAGAGCTCTATTAGCTGATAAAGATCTTTCAATAAGATGCCAAGACTTTGAACGTGCACAAAAATTACGTGATAGAGAGATGACTCTTCGAACTCAAATAACAGCTATTTTAAAGAGTATGGCTATGGCAGATGCAGTGAGGGATAAATCTAACTTACCGCTTGTTGATAGTGAAGATGTTTCTGATGTTATCGCTGCATGGACAGGTATTCCATTAAATAAAATAGGAAAAGATGAAACGAAGAAACTATTAAACATGGAAAAAGAAATGCACAATCGAGTTATTGGGCAAGATAAAGCTGTACAAGCAATTTGTGATGCTGTAAAAAGATCAAGAGTCGGTGTTAAAGACCCAGATCGCCCAATTGCAAGTTTTTTATTCTGCGGACCTACAGGGGTAGGGAAAACAGAGTTAACTAAAACATTAGCAGATTATTTCTTTGGATCAGAAGACTATATGCTTCGATTTGATATGTCGGAATATATGGAACGTCATACTGTTGCAAAACTTATTGGTTCACCACCAGGTTATGTTGGGTACAATGAGGGCGGACAATTAACTGAAGCTATAAGAAGAAAACCATATAGTCTAGTTTTATTTGATGAGGTTGAAAAAGCGCACCCAGATATATTTAACTTATTACTTCAAGTTTTAGACGATGGTCGCTTAACTGATTCGAAAGGTAAAACAATTGATTTTACAAATACTATCATAATTATGACTTCTAATTTAGGGTCACAACATATTGGTAATAAATTAGAAGAACAAGAGAAAAATAAAGATGATGAGAAAGAAAGCTTCTTACCATTAGGCAATTCAATTGAAAACGAAACAGGTTATGCAAACTATATTAAAGGTCTTGAATCAAAGGTAACAAAAGCAAAAGAAGAAGAGGATTTAGACTATCCTGGTCTTGAAGAAGATATAATGGAATTAAACTTCTTAAAAGATTTAGAAGAGAAAAAAGCTAGTCTCGAATATGAAGAAGATTATAAAAGAGTAGAGGAACTAGTTAAAAAAGAAATTAAAACATTCTTCCGACCAGAGTTTATTAATCGTATTGACGAGATTATTGTTTTCCAAAAACTAAGAAAAGAAGAAATAGCACAAATCGCTGACATAATGCTTAGTAAAATTACAAAGCGTCTACGTAAAAATGGCACTATTCTTGACGTTTCTCCAGATCTGAAAAAAATGGTTATTGATGTAGGCTTTGACCCAGTATATGGGGCTAGACCTCTTCGTCGAGCACTGACGAATATGATTGAAGATAATGTTTCAAGAAAAATTCTAGAATCACCAGTATTAAGTTTAAGACGTGTTGCCTTGGCTAGATTAGATGTTGTTTTCAAAAAACCAAAAATTTATATTTACCCACTACCGTCGTTTATTCTTCAAACACTTGATAAGGACATTGATTCAGAAGATAATAAAAAATTAGTAGAAGCATATATTAATCTATTGAAAAAATGGTTAGACAAAGGTTTTGACCCTAGACAACGTTTGGTCGAGCTTTACGACTATGATTATACTTATGAAGAATCAGAAGAGAAAGAAGAACGTTTTGTTAAAATGATGGAAGAAAAAGAAAATTCTGAAGTAGAAGAAAACGTGTTAAAAGAAGAAAATAAACCAGGGGATAATTCAAAAGAGAGTCCTTTAGTTGTCGGGGTTGATCTTAAATAGATAAAAAACCTTTAAATCTCTAAATCGTCGATTAGTTGTTTATGTAAATCTTGAATCGTTTTTTTAAGATCTATATTAACAATTATGATATCATTATAGGCAAGGACAAATTAAAAGATTTATAAAAAAAAAGATATCTTTTTTTTTATAAATCTTTTAATTTTTGATAGAATAAAGGCGTTTTTCTTAGTGATTAGTTAAATAAAAAATAATAAAATCAATCAAAATATTTAAAAACTTATTTAAAAAGTTTTTAAATATTTATTGAAAAAAGAATTGACAAGTTTTTTCTTCTATGTTATAAAATACATATAGTGTTTTAGGGTCGATGCCCGAGTGGTTAAAGGGGGCGGATTGTAAATCCGCTGGTTTATCCTACGTTGGTTCAAATCCAACTCGGCCTATTTAATTTTGAAAAACTTTTTAATATTAGTATCATTAACTAGATTAATGATTTTATTAAAATTAGTCTTAAATTTAAAAAAACTTTAATGTTATAAAAATTTTTTATATTGTAGTATGGAGTTTATAACTTAAATAAGTGTATAATTTAGTTTTAGAAGAAATTATAACATTTTAGAATTTTGCTAATTTATATAAAATTTTTGGCTAAATTATATATTGTCTATTTTAGGACATAATTTCAAACTATTATACCAATTTTTATTCTGATTGGAGAAACCTTATCGATTTTCTATATAAATAGTTAATACAAATAATGGAAACAACAAACGAATCTCTTGGCTACACTTGTCAAATTATTGGACCTGTATTAGATATTGCTTTCCCATCTGGGAAATTACCAAAAATCTACAACGCAATTGAAGTTAACTCGGGTTCGGGTACAATTGTTTGTGAAGTTCAACAATTATTAGGCGACAATCGAGTAAGAGCAGTAGCAATGAGTTCAACGGATGGTTTAAAAAGGGGTTCAGAAGCTATAGATACAGGTGCGCCTATTAGTGTACCAGTAGGAACACCTACTCTTGGAAGAATTTTTAACGTTTTAGGTGTTCCTGTAGATGAGCTTGGTGATATTGAAAATTCAACAGAAACATTACCAATTCATAGAAATGCCCCATTATTTGTTGAGTTAGAAACAAAGCCTTCTATTTTTGAAACGGGTATTAAAGTTGTAGATTTATTAGCACCTTACCGTCGTGGTGGTAAAATTGGTTTATTTGGTGGTGCAGGTGTTGGAAAAACTGTATTAATTATGGAATTAATCAATAATATTGCTAAAGCACACGGTGGTGTATCTGTTTTTGGTGGTGTGGGCGAAAGAACGCGTGAAGGTAATGATTTATACGAAGAAATGAAAGAGTCTGGTGTAATTAATCAATCAAATTTACCAGAATCTAAAGTAGCACTTGTTTATGGTCAAATGAATGAACCGCCTGGGGCTAGAATGCGTGTTGGTTTAACTGCATTAACAATGGCAGAATATTTCCGTGATGTTAATAAACAAGACGTTTTATTATTTATTGATAACATTTTCCGTTTTGTACAAGCAGGTTCTGAAGTTTCTGCTTTATTAGGCCGTATGCCTTCTGCTGTAGGTTATCAACCAACTTTAGCTACTGAAATGGGTGCATTACAGGAAAGAATTACTTCTACTACACAAGGTTCTATTACTTCTATTCAAGCCGTTTATGTACCAGCAGATGATTTAACTGACCCAGCACCTGCAACAACTTTTGCTCACTTAGATGCTACAACGGTATTATCTCGTAATTTAGCTGCGAAAGGTATTTATCCAGCAGTAGATCCACTTGAGTCTACATCAACAATGTTACAAAAAAGTATTGTTGGAGATTTACACTACGCTACGGCACAAGCTGTTCAGAAAACATTACAACGTTATAAAGAGCTACAAGATATTATTGCAATTTTAGGAATTGATGAATTATCTGAGGAAGATAGACTTGTTGTTGCTCGAGCAAGAAAGGTTGAACGTTTCTTATCACAACCATTCTTTGTGGCAGAAATTTTTACTGGTGCACCTGGTAAATATGTGCCATTAGAAGAAACTATTAAAGGTTTCCAAATGATTTTACGTGGTGAATTAGACGAATTACCAGAACAATCATTTTACCTTGTTGGTGATATTCAAGAAGCAATCACAAAATCTAAAAACCTATAACTAATTTCAATATAAATAAATGGCTTTAAATGTTACAGTTAGTGCTCCAGACCAAGAGTCTTGGACAGGTCAAGCCGAAAAGGTTGTAATAACAAGTACTACTGGCCAAGTAGGGATTTTACCCGGCCACGCAGCAATGGTTACTACTGTTGATATTGGTATGTTGTTAATTGAGATAAACGAAAACGAATGGATGCCTATGATTTCGTTTAGTGGAATTGCCGTTGTTAATAACGACTATGTACAAATCTTACTTAGTGCTTATGAGTCAGCTCCTAAAATGAGCGAAGAATTAGCAGATGAACAATTAAGGGAAGCATTAAATAACCTTTCAAAAGCTAATGAAGATGATACAATGAATAAGGTTTTAATGTCACAAAAAGTGAAAGCGGCATCATCACGACTTATTGCAACACAAATCGTTAATAAGAAAAGAGTTCCTTTTAGTTAAAAGACTTATTAATTTTATAGAAAACAGTTTACACGTTTTCTATAAAATTAGAAAATTATTTAGCTATAAAAAACCGAAACCCCAAACTTATGACAAACATTGAAAAAAATTTCTCTAACTTTTTTAATATAAAAAAAACTGTTTTTGAAAAAAAAGAAAATAGTAATACTATCGAGTTATTTTTCGAAGAACACTTCGAAGAAATTAGACAAAGATTTTTTCAGTCGTTTTTTATCGTTTGTTTAGTAATATTAGTAGCATTTCTAAACGTAAGTTTTATTGTTGAAATATTAGAAAAACCTGTATCTAGTATAAAGTTTTTTCAGCTATCTCCAGGCGAGTATTTTATTTCAACATTAGAGATTTCTTTATATTTTGGTTTATTAATAAGTAGTCCGTTATTTTTTAATCAATTGATTTTTTTCTTACTACCGGGTTTAAATGAAAGGGAGAAAAATATTGTCTTATATTTAATAATTAGTTCAATAACATTATTTTTTATGGGATTAGTATTTTCTTATTTTGTATTAATACCTACAACTTTAGGGTTTTTCATTAGCTATGGAAAAGATAGTATAGAACCCTTTCTTTCCTTTAATCAATATATTGGTTTTATTGGCGTATTGTTTTTTAGTACAGGCATTTTGTTTCAAGTACCTATTATTCAAGTTTTAATGAGTTTATTTAATATTTTTTCTGGTCAAAAAATGCTTGGCCTTTGGAGGTATATTATAATTGGTGCAACAATAATTAGTGCTATTTTTACACCATCTGCAGATCCTTTAACTCAATTATTGTTGGCTGGTATCCTTATTCTACTTTATTTTGTAGGTGCTTTTGCAGCAATATTTTTAAAACCAATAGGAATATAGTTCTTTAAAAATCAATGTTTAAATATAATAACTAAATATATACCTTAATTTAACTCAAGCTGTTGAATTAAGTTTTACCTATCCTATTTATAAAGAAAATATATCAATCTATTTTTTTAATATATTTATAGAAATGAAAATTTTTGAATTAAAAATTCAAGGAAAGCAACTTTTAAAAGCTTGTTTTTTAACTCTTTTCTTAGGTTTTAGTAATATTATTCCTATAGAGGAGTCAAGTGCATATCCTATTTTTGCACAACAAGCTTATGCAAACCCAAGAGAAGCAAACGGTCGTATTTCATGTGCAAATTGCCACTTAGCTCAAAAACCAGTTGAGCTTGAAACTCCTCAAGCAGTCTTACCAGATACTGTTTTTGAAGCTGTTGTAAAAATTCCTTATGATACAAAAGCACAACAGCTTTTAGGTAATGGGAAAAAAGGTGGTCTAAATGTTGGAGCGGTTGTTATTTTACCTGAAGGTTTTAAACTAGCACCTAAGGACAGAATACCACAAGAAGTTAAAGAAAAAAGCAAAGGTGTTTATATCACACCATATAGTACAAATAAGGAAAATATATTAGTTGTTGGACCAATTAGTGGTAATGATCACCAAGAAATTATTTTCCCTGTCCTTGCTCCAGATCCTTCAAAAAACAAAGACGTACACTTTATTAAGTACCCAATTTATGTAGGTGGAAACCGTGGACGCGGCCAAGTTTATCCAAGTGGGGATAAAAGTAATAACAACATTTATTCGGCACCAGTAAGTGGTAAAATTAAACAGATTACTGTTTCTGAAAAAGGTGAGTCAACAATAATAATTGAAGGTACAGAAGGAAAAGAGGTTAAACAGGTAATTCCGTCTGGTTTAAGTGTAATCGTTTCTGAAAAGTCTTTAGTACAAATTGACCAACCATTAACAAAAGACCCAAATGTTGGTGGATTTGGACAAACTGAAACAGAGATCGTATTACAAAGTTCTAGTAGAATTATTGGATATATGGCATTATGTTTAGTCACTCTTATATGTCAAATCTTCTTAGTATTGAAGAAAAAACAATTTGAAAAAGTACAAGCTGCAGAGCTAAATTTCTAACATAAAATTTAATTATCTAATTAACAATTAGATAATTAAATTTTAAAAGTTTTTAGCTAGATAAGTTTGATAAAATTAAATAGGCAATACCAGCACCACCAAAAGCTCCTACTAAAAAGCCAGAACTAAATTGTTTCCAACCTTCCTGTGTTTGCAAATCCTTGTTTGAAAATCTTTCATAAAACGTAGAAGCTTTTTGGAAAGTCACATTACCATAAATTGTTAAGCAAACACTTAAGATAATAATTAAACCAATAGTCGACATAAAGCCAACTAATAAAGCTACTGGTGAGTTTCTTAGAGGACCTAACTTTTCAAAAGGACCAACTAAAAAGTAGCCATGTGCCATACCAATTTCTAATCCTCTTAATAAGGGAGATAAGCCTGGTCTATAAGCAGGTAGATTCCCTAAAAAAGCTTTAGTAGCTGCTGAATTTGTAATTGGTGTCGATAAATGACCAACAGACGCATCGTTATTATAGGGTTTAATAAAATTAGCCATAAGATTTTAACCTCGTTGATATACTAGTTTTCTAAATAAAACTTTGAAAAATATTTAAATATTTTTTCAAAATCATTAGTAAAGAAATTTTTCTATTTTTATATGATTAGTTTATAATATTGATAGATTACAAATTTAAGTTTATTTAATATATATAATATACTACTTTTTTTAAGTAAAAACACATATATGTTTAAACAAAAATAAAAAATGGTTGTTTTTATCGATTATATTTTACTTTTAGGTATATCTTTTGGATTAGCTTCGGGTTTGTTTTTAGGCTTAAAAGCAATTAAACTTATTTAAAAAAAACTAGGAGTCTTATTTTAACTAATTTTTTAGTTTTAAATAATCTCTTAGTTCAATAGAAAGGTTTTTATAATTCATAAAAATTGTTAATTAAAAATGTCAAAAGAAATACTTGAAGCAACTCGTCAATTTGCTGAGTCCTATGCAAAACGTACAAACACATTCTTTTGTTCTGATCGTGCAGTTACTGCTTATGTACTAGAAGGTTTAGCAAAAAATAAGAAAGAACTTGGTGCTCCTTTATGTCCTTGCCGATATTATGATGATAAGGAAGAAGAAGTAGCAGCATCATTCTGGAATTGTCCTTGTTTACCTATGAGGGAGAGAAAAGAGTGTCATTGTATGCTTTTTTTAACTTCTGATAACAGTTATACTTCCAAGAGTCAAGAATTGTCTTTTGAAGAACTGGAAAACCTACTTAAATGTTAAGTAACGTTTTTATAAAAATTTATAAATTACCTTTTCATAATTTTAATAGTAAAGAATCCTTAATTACTATTTAATTGCAAAGAGATAAAAAATTTTTGAAACAATATGTAGAATATTGAAAAGTTAAGTCGCTAAGCATAATTACTCGCAAGGTGGATTATAGTTCCTCTCTCAAAAAGTGGTTTTTAGGGAAGGGGGAAGTAAAATGGTTTGGTTTCCGTTAAAAAGAATAGACAAGGTTTTCGTTTTATAATACAACTGTTAGTTAAATATTATAAATGAACAAGTTGTCTCAAAATAAATTTTAAGTGGAACCAAAACGTTGTAAAATAGGCTTGATATTTGTCTTTTTACCACTAAGCTAGAACCCATTATTAATAATATTTTGTACTTAAAAACCATAGTGGTATACTCTAAACTAAAATTTTAAATTAACTGCACCAAAAACCAATAGCTATCGGCGCAGTTAATTTAAAATTACAAACTAAAAACTTATAAATTACCCTTTTTTAATGCTAACAAGAAAACAACAGCTGGACCTGATAAAACAATTAAAGTTGCAGATAATAATTGACCAATAACTTGCCAATTAACCATAAAAATCTCCTTATCAAAATTAAATTAAAAAACTCAGGAAAACGAGCTTTTTTACTTTTTTGATATATTATAATACAGTTAAAATAACTATAACTATTTTATTAAAAATAAAGACTAATTATATTACCCGTTAAAATATACGGTTTAGATAATTTTTACTAACTTATAGTATAATACTTTTACAAATCCTTAAGGGTTGCTAACTCAATGGTAGAGTACTCGGCTTTTAACCGAATAGTTCTGGGTTCGAGTCCCAGGTGACCCAATCAGGTTCTATTAAAACATTTAAGATTTATTTAATATTAATTAATTTCGTCTTTTTCTATGTAAAGAAATAAAAGTGCCATACTTAAACCTGGGAAGATAATCCCAACAAGCGGAACAAGAACTGCTGGTAAATAAGATGCTGCCATAATTTTTTATTTTAAATAGTTTTTTATTTTAAATTAATAATAAACATTATTGTTTATTATTATATTATATTATGATATCAAACTTTTATTAAAAAAATTAAGGATAATTAAAAAACTTAGTCAAACAACCGTCAAACCCCAACTTTATAGAACCTACAGGGCCATTTCGGTGTTTTGCAATAATAACTTCGGCTGTATTTTTGTCATCAGTTTGTTCATAATAATAATCATTCCTATATAACATTAAAACTATATCTGCGTCCTGTTCAATTGAATTATGCAAAATAAAACCGTTTGATAAAAAGTTTTTAAATTTATTAACCTTAAAATCATAAACGTTATTATATCCAATATATTTAATCTTCTTAAGATTACAGTTTATAAACGATTTGAACCTCTTATTTTTAAAACGAGACGATAAATTAAATTTCAGTTTTCCAACTTGGTTTAACTGATCTATTCTTTTCCATATATAATTGGAGAATAGTTTATGGTTTGATGTAGTATTAATAGACAGCTTTAAATTTATTTCTATTATATAAACCGGTTTTTTGCCTGTAAATTTTAGTGTGAAAAATGGAGTCTTTTTTAAATAGTGTTGAGAAGGACTATAAATTGGGATTTTTGAAATATAGTTTTTATTCCTCAACTTAAACCAATTCAATTTTGTTATATTAACACAACCACTTTCACGTAAATCTGATAAAACCGGGCGTTTATTATTTCTACTTTCAACATTCCTACTTAATTGCGAAAGAACAATTACTGGAATATTAAACTCCCTAGCAATACCTTTTAGACTTCTTGTAATTTGAGAGATTTCTTGAACTCTGTTTTCTGTTTTTTTAATACTTTCTAGCAATTGCAAATAATCAATTATAATAGCACCAATACAACCATACTGTAATTTTATTTTCTGTACTTTAAAATGAATTTCTGTTAACGAAATATTTGGTGTATCATCAATATGAAGAGAAAGAGAAGATAGAACATTAACTGATTTATTAATTTTTAACCATTCTTTATCATCTAATTTTCCTAATTTTAACCGTGTTGTGGCAATTTCTGTTTCAACAGCTAATAATCTATAAACTAACTGCTGTTTTGTCATTTCTAAACTAAAGAAAATAACTGGTACATTATATTTTGTTGTTATATCATGGGCAATAATTAAAGAAAAAGCTGTTTTTCCCATAGCGGGTCTTCCAGCTATTATTATTAAATCAGATTTTTGAAAACCCTGTGTCATAGCATTTAGGTCATAAAACCTAGAAGAATATCCTGAAAAAGAGGATATTTTTGACTTTTTTTTTAGTTCTATTAATATTTCAGTCAAAATCTCAGCTGTTGTATTTAAATTTTTTGAGATTTTTTTTTGGTTTAGTTTAAATAACTTTTTTTCTATTTTATTGAAGATTTTCTCTAATGGAAAATTAGTTTGATACCCAAGACCAATAATTTCATCACCTAAATTGATAAGTAAACGTCTAATATATTTGTCTTGAATCAATGATGTATATTCGGGTAGATTAATGAAACTTACAATTTTTTCTATAAGATTATTTAATGTTGATAAACCACCAATCTGTTCAATTAAACCGTTATCTTGTAACCAAGTACTTACAGTAATAAGATCAACAATTTGTTGGTTCATATTTAAAATTAAAGCAGCTTTATAAATATATTGATGATTAGGTAAATAAAAAGCTTCAATTGGTAAAACCTGACTTACAAAGTTTATCGAATCTGGGTTTGTTAAAATACTACCAAGTACTATTTGCTCTGCAAATGAGTTATAAGGTAAGATTGTTTTTGTTTTATTCATAAAACTTTTGATTCTATTGTTAGTTTAATATTTTTCTAAATCAAACCTTAGTTGTAGAATTAAGTAACAAAAAAGAATGATTTAACTGCAATCTTTATAAATTGGTTTGGATTAGTAGTTCATAATTTTTAACAGTTATATTATATTGACTTAATTTAAACATTTAATTTTTAAAACTTGACAGGAAAAGATAAACGCGTTATATATATAGTCATAAGTACTATTCGGATTTTCAAATGGAGAAATAATATGACTATTTTGAAGTTTACTTCAGGGAAAGACATACAGCCTACTTATAAAATAGAGCGGGGGTATTTTAAAAACCTTGTTTCAGTAGTTAAAAAAGAGAAACAATTTCCTATTAAAATAGGAATAAAAGAAAGCATTGAAGGTTTTGAAAAAACTTTGGGTAATGTAGATAGTCTTGATAACTCAACTTTTGCTGATTATAACAAATTAAATTTAGAATTAGGAGAGGAATCAGAAAATACAATTTATAATAGTAAAGATAAAATTATTTCAGGATTAGAAGGGGAAAGTTTTTCTAACATTGATATAGAACCAAAAGAAAACTCCTTTTATATAAAAACATACAAAAAGAAAAAGTATGATCCTAGTTTGCAAAAATTAAAGATAAAAATTTCTGATTATGCAGAAAAGGAGTTATCAAAAATTTTAACCGGACCATCAGATACACCTTTATATGTAGCTGTTACTGGTAGAAAGCAACTTTTAGTTTCATATCCAACCTCAACTTTACGTAGAATTAGAAGAGGTACTCGAGTAGCTAACAAAGAGTTAAAAGATAGGTTTTATAAGAAAGAGAAACATAGGAATCTATATGCAAAATATTATTACCCATTCGTTTGGAATGAAAAATCGCTTAGATTTCAGAAAATCTCAAGAAGAAAAAGATGGAAAACTATAAGAGTCGAAGAGCGGTACAATTTAGTAACAAATAAAAACTCACTGGATCGAAGATTACCGTCAAAATCAAGTCAACTAACTAATTCTAATTACGGTCTTGTTTTTGGTTTTTTAAGTCGTATCGATGCTGAGTTTTACATGAAAAAAGCAATGCTTGAAAACAGAGTAAGGTATACAGATTATTGGGGTACTTTGTTTTGGGGTAGACAAAAAAAACAGCGTCACCGAGCTTTTACAGAAGTGGGCCTTCGTGTAAGACCTTCAACTATAAAAAGTTTTTATGAAATGGAAAAAGAAAATAAAATTCCTAGAAAAGGAAAAAAAGCTGATAATATTTTCATATTGGTCCCTAGATTTTTTAAGTACAAAAGAATACAAGGAAAAGGAAAAAGAAAGTTCAAAGGGTTAGTAAATTTCCCCCAAAAAATGTTGTCAAAACAAGGGTTTGAAGGTATTCCTGTTTATAAAACAAAGCCTGTTGAGAGAAAGGTCTTCAAACCAGAGCCTGCGGTTTATGAAAAATATTTAAAACGCTATGAAAAATATTTTAAAGTAAAAAAAATATTTATAACACTTAATAAAGAAGAATATGAATTTTTTGCAAAAAGAGACAAAAAAAATCTTATTTTTTATAAAGATGAAAAAGAATTTGTTGATACTTTTACAAATGTATCTAATGAGAGAAGAGAACTTTACTTAGAACAAGTTCAAAACCTTTTAGATAACGTAAATAAAAAACTTCGTAAAACAAAAGATATAATTTCTACGATGAATTTTGTAGAAAAAAATTATGATGACCCATATCTTTTAGAGAAAACGTCCTATTACATTCGTAAAGTTAAAAAACGACAATTATTTACCTTATAGTTTATAAAAAGTTTTAACTTTTTAAATCCTCCAGCTGGAATAGTTGAATCTTGTATGATAGACAATAATTGTAATAATGAATTATAATGTTTACTAAATACAACAAAATTTTTTCTAGTTAGTAAGATTCAGTTATAAAAAAGGGTTTTATCCTCATTTTTTTAACAACAAATACTAATTAATTTTTTATATAAACACGGGAAAAATATAATGACACCATCTTTATCAAACTTTTTATTAAGTCTGGTTGCTGGCGGACTAATTGTGGTTGTTCCTATCACTATTGCCCTAGTTCTTGTAAGTTCGAAAGATAGACTTATACGATCATAGTATAGTCTTTATTAAACTTAAATATTAAATAAAAACTTGAGATGATAAATATTTCATATAACCCTAACTTTTTGTTAAGTATTATTTTAATTGTTGGAATATTACTTTTTTATTCTTTACGAATTGTTCGTCCAGAAGTTTCTAAAGAAGAAGATGTTTTTTTAACAAGTCTTGGGCTACTTTATAGTTGCATAATTCTTATTCATGGCTGGCGTCTTGATCCAATTTTATTTTTTAGTCAAGTATTGTTAGTAGGTGTTGTTCTAAGTATTGGTTGGGAAAATATTCGCTTAAGGGGTTTATTGGTTCGAGCATTAGATAGCGAAAATTAAATGCTTTTAATGCTTCTTATTTTTTAAAGTTATATAAAATATTTAATCCAAGACATCTCAAGTGTAAACCCTTTAGGTAAATTAGCGAATAATGACAAAATATTATTTTGTCCAATACAATAATTTTTTTGAAACACTAAAATGCTCTTGGTTTCACTAATATAAAGAAATAAAATTTAAAATTTTATGAAAAAAAAATATTTAGGTTCTTTTATTTTATCAATCTTCTGTATCTCAACTTTATCTAATTTTGCTAGTTTTGCAATTGAATTAGACGAAGCCACTAGAACAGTAGTGTTAGATAAATCTGGAAAAACTATTGTTCTATCGCCAGAACAAGTTAAGAAAGGTAAACGTTTATTTAACGCATCTTGTTCTACTTGTCACACGGGTGGTATTACAAAGACAAACCCAAACGTAGGTTTAGACCCTGAAGCTTTAGGTCTTGCGACACCAGCACGTGATAATATCGATTCTCTTGTTGACTACATGAAAAACCCGACAACTTATGACGGTTTAGAATCAATTGCTGAAATTCACCCAAGTATTCAAAGTGCAGATATTTTCCCTAAAATGCGTAACTTATCAGAAGAAGATTTGTTTGCAATTGCTGGTCATATTTTAGTTCAACCAAAAATTGTTTCTGAAAAATGGGGTGGTGGAAAAATCTACTATTAAAATTTAATATAATATTTTTACAATCATTTTTATATATATTTTTGTTTATTAATTGAGGATTGATAATGAGAAAATTCTTTCTTGGCTTTTTTGGATTATTAGCTTGTACTCTTTTTGCTTATCAACAACCAAGTTTTGCTGCAGACATTGAGAACGGTGAGAAAATTTTTACAGCAAACTGTTCAGCTTGTCACGCTGGTGGTAACAATGTTATTATGCCAGAAAAAACTCTTAAAAAAGAAGCATTAGAAGCTTACGGTATGAAAAGTGTTGATGCAATTACTTACCAAGTAACAAACGGTAAAAATGCTATGCCTGCTTTTGGTGGACGTTTAGGCGACAGCGATATTGAAGATGTTGCAAACTACGTTTTAGATCAAACAGAAAAAGATTGGGATTAATTAGTTAACTTTCCCTGGGTTTTTTAATAAATTATCAAAAAACCCAGGGAAAGTTAACTAATTAATCTATAATTATCAAATTTTTAAAAATCAAAGAAGCTTTTTGAAGCCTTTGATTTATAACGATTAGGGTTTTCAACGATATATAAAACTCTTTTTATTGTTATATTCTCAATTTTTGCCCAATAAATTAATCCCAATTCTAATTCCTTTGTAATTGCTGAAACCGAAACAAAAGCCGAACCTAAACCTGATTGCACAGCGTTTTTAATTGATTCAATTGAATTTAATTCCATCTCAACTTTGAAACGACTACTATCTATACCATTTTGATGTAAAACTGTGTCTATTACGCGCCGAATAGTAGAATTGCTGTTTAAGGTTATAAATTTTAATGAATAAAGGTCTTCTTTTCTAATCTTTTCAAATTTTGAAAGTGGGTGGGATTTTGGTAAAATAAGAGCTAATTCATCTTCAGCATAAGGCCTCGTCTTTAAAATTCCTTGAAGTTCATAAGGCACTTCTCCACCAATAATAGCACTATCTATTTGACCATTCGCAACAGCCCATGCAATTCGACGCGTTGAATGGACTTGTAATTGAACATTTATCTGAGGATAACGTTGTCTAAACAGTCCTATTAGTCTTGGCATTAAGTAAGTTCCTGTTGTCTGACTTGCTCCTACAATTAATGTTCCTCCTTGTAAATTTTGGAGGTCTGAAATAGCTCTATACGTTTCTTCACAAAGTGCAAGAATGCGATTACCATATCTAAGTAATAATTGACCAGAGTCTGTTAACTTTATTCGCTTTTTATGCCTTTCAAATAAGGGGGTATTTAGGTGTTTCTCTAAATTTTGTATTTGTAAACTTAACGCTGGTTGTGATAAGTACAAAGTTTTTGCTGCTTGTTTGAAACTTCCTTCGATAGCAATTGCGCGTAAAATTCTAAGTTGATCAAGTGTAAATGGAAGATCGTTCATTTTTAATTTATAGACCTAATAAATATTCTGATTACACTACAATGCTTTAGAAAGAAATATAGTATAATAATAAAAATTACAATATTTTAATCCAAATTTTTATATTTTATAAAATTTGCTTGAAAATAAAATTTTGTCAATAACTAAATTTAGAATAGAAAAGGAGTTAAAGTAGAGTATGGATACACGCCTTCTTATTGTTTTGGTACCTGTATTAGCAGCCGCTTCTTGGGCTTTATATAACATTGGTCGTGTAGCGTTACAACAATTAAACCGTATGGCGTCTCGTTAGAATAAATTGTTGAGAATAAAATTTTTTAAACCAAGATTCTTTTGGTTTAAAAAATTTTATTTTGTACTAATGTTTTTTATTGTGGTATGATCGGTGATATAATGTTTTTCAAATCTTTACTAAAAATTTTACTTGTTTAAAAAAATAATATGGCTGTTCCAAAAAAACGGACTTCGAAATCTAAAAAAAACTCTAGAAAGTCACAGTGGTATAAAAAGGCTAAGTTTGAAGCTAAAAAAGCTTTGTCGCTTGCAAAATCGACATTAACGGATAAAGAAACTAGTTTTGTTATACCAAGCCAATTAGAAGAAGAAGAAGAAGAAGAAGAAGAATAACTGTCTTACAAAAAGCTAATTTAAAAAACTAAAAGTTTTCATTTAAGTATAGACTTAAATGAAGACTTTTGATATATTAATTTATAACTGATAGGGAAGACGGACGTGGCGGAATTGGTAGACGCGCTAGATTTAGGTTCTAGTGAGGTTATCTTGTGAGAGTTCGAGTCTCTCCGTCCGTAACCAATTTATTTCTTGCGAGATATAATCCTCAGTAGCTCAGTGGTAGAGCGATCGGCTGTTAACCGATTGGTCGTTGGTTCAAATCCGACCTGGGGAGTTTTTTAACGGGTTGACAGAGTTAAGTTTCTTATTTTAATTGTTTTTGTACACTTATTATTATTATTAAATTTTATATAAAATAAAAAGTTAATTTAATTATGAATTTAACGGATAATTTACTAAAAATAGGAAATAAAACATTTAGTTCAAGACTAATGTTAGGAACAGGAAAGTATAAAAGTTTGGAAGCAAATTTAGAAAGTATTGAAAAAAGTCAAGCCGAAATAATAACAGTTGCTATTCGAAGAATTAATACAAGAGATTTTAGTAAAAACTTTGAAATTTTAAATAAAATTAATTGGAAAAAAACGTGGCTTCTTCCAAATACGGCAGGCTCGCAAACGGCTGAACAAGCCATCCGAGCAGCTTTTTTAGGCCGTGAACTTGCAGCACGGTTGGGGCAGAGTGAAAACAACTTTGTAAAACTTGAAGTAATATCAGATCCTAAATATTTATTACCTGATCCAATTGGAACTTTGAAAGCAGCCGAATTTCTTGTTAAAAAAGGTTTTACTGTTTTACCTTATATGAATGCCGACCCTATATTGGGTCAACATTTAGAAGATGTTGGTTGTGCAACACTTATGCCACTAGGTTCACCGATTGGGTCAGGACAGGGTATACAAAACCTCGAAAGTATTAAAATTATTATTGAAAACTCAAAAATACCAGTTGTTGTTGATGCTGGAATAGGTAAGCCCAGTGATGCAGCAAGAGCAATGGAGGTTGGCGCTTCTGCCGTTTTATTAAATACTGCTGTAGCTAAAGCTCAGCAACCTGGAATAATGGCAGAAGCTATGAAAATGGCTGTTCAGGCTGGTAGGATGTCTTATATAGCTGGTTCAATGCAACCTGAAAAGTATGCACAACCAAGCTCACCAGTTAAAAATCTTATAAACTAAAAATTTCTTGGTGATTATAATCACCAAGAAATTTTTAGTTTATAAGATTTTTAACTTTTAAAAGTCATCGAAGTCATCTCGATTTTCTAATTCATCAACACCATAATCAGCCCATCTTTCATCATCATATAAACAATAAAAACCTAAATGTGTTTTAATAGCTATATCCAAAAACGTTCCTGTATAAGATCTTCCCCTTAAAGCATCCCATGTACTTCTACCAATTGTCATAAAGTATAAAAAAGTCCACGATAAACTCATTCCACGTAAATCTATAATTCCATTATCTACTACAAAAGCAGTAACAAAGTTAAAAAACTGGAAAGCTATATCAGCTACTAAACATAATAGACTACAATTTATCAGGTGATATTTAATAAACATTGGTAAGCGAATAAATTTTTTCGGAATAACTGTAACAAATACTCTTACACCAAAATAAAGCACTAATTGATATATTGTTAAAAAACCTAACCGATCTCGGAAAAATATTTCAACCACACGTCGAAAAATATAAAAATCATCTACAAATTGATCGAGCTCCCGACTATAAAAGAAATCTTTGAATATTTCGATTTTTGCTAGACAAAGTAAAGCCCACGGATATACAAATTCCATCCAGAGTGGTATGTAGATAATAAGCGCAAAGAAACGCCATAAAATATTAGGGGACTTTGTTCTAGGATATTTAATCCGCCTATTTGTATTACGGTCGAATAGCGCAAAAATTAATAGAAATACTCCAACACCAATTAGCTCATTAGTCTTTAGTTTTCTAGTCAAGAAATAAAAAATTTGACTTGATTTTGTTAAAACAAATCCTATTATAAATTGACAATACATTTTTAGATAATAAAATGCAAATATTAAAGTATCGTATAAAAATGCAAATAAAAAACTACCTACAGCAAACAGAGCTTTTTTAATCGTTACTAGTACCTGTTTGATATCAATATTCATTTCAATTTTTTTTTAGTAATAAGTAAATATTTTTTTTATAAAAATATCTTAAGATATTTTTCTTAATATGTCAACAACTATTTTGTAAGATGTATACTTTAAAATAATTTATAGCTTATAATGCAAAAAAAAACAAGACTTAAGCTTTAGTTTTTATTTTTAAATATATGAGATAAAGAAGAAGTTTTTTTTTAATTTAATGTATTTTTTTATAAAAATCTAAAATTTCAAAGCTGCGATTGAATCTTAATTTTTAAATTCATAATTTAATTTTTATTACTTATATAACCATATGTTTAATTTAATACCAAATGAAAAATATACAATAAAAAAATATCAACCATTACTTAATCATATTAACCTTTTCGAAAATACTGTTAAAAACTTTACAGATAATGAAATAAAAGAACAAGTATCTAAATTACAAAAGAAATACTTATTAAAACAAGAATTGTCAGACGACATAGTAATTGAATCTTTTGCTCTAACACGTGAAGCGGCCTTGCGAACAATTGGTCTAAGACATTTTGATCAACAATTATTGGGCGGGCTAGTCCTTAATGATGGGAAAATAGCTGAAATGAAAACGGGTGAAGGTAAAACCCTTGTTGCAACTTTACCCGCAAGTCTAAATGCTTTGACACAAAAAGGAGTCCACCTTGTAACAGTTAATGACTATTTGGCAAAACGAGACTCCGAGTGGATGGGACAGGTTTATCAACACCTTGGTTTAGACGTAGGTTTAATCCAATCTAAGATGAATCCAATAGAAAGGAAAGAAAGTTACAAAAAAGACATTACGTATATTACAAATAGTGAACTTGGATTTGACTATTTACGTGATAATATGACATTATCATTGAACCAACTTGTTCAACGACCTTTTCATTATTGTATTATTGATGAAGTTGATTCTATTTTAATTGATGAAGCAAGAACACCGTTAATAATATCAGGTGAGGTCCCAACAAATTCAAATATTTATATTCAATCGTCAGAGATTTCGAAGTATTTAAAGAAAGATCGAGATTTTGAAACTGACGAAAAAACAACAAACGTAATACTAACTGAACAGGGCATTTCTCAAATAGAAAAAATTCTTGGAGTATCTAATATTTTTGAAACAAAAGAACCTTGGTTATTTTATATTATTAATGCCTTAAGGGCTGAAAATTTTTTCTTGAAAAATGTTCAATACATTGTTCGAAATAACCAAATTATTATTGTAGATGAGTTCACTGGACGTGTAATGCCTGAACGTCGTTGGAATAACGGGTTGCATGAGGCAATAGAAGCCAAAGAAAATATTTTGGTAAAGCAATCAAGTAAACAATTAGCTGCAATAACTTATCAAAATTTTTTCACACTTTACCCTAAACTTGCTGGTATGACTGGTACAGCAAAAACAGCAGAGGCTGAACTAGAAAAAATATATAATTTAGATGTTGTTGTAATACCAACAGCACGCCCTTTTAAACGAGAAGATTTACCGGATCGTGTGTATATAAATGAAATTGCAAAATGGAAGGCTGTTGCAAAAGAGTGTGTTTCAATGTATAAGATTGGTCGGCCTGTTCTTGTTGGAACAAATAGTATAGAAAAATCTGAAATTGTCTCATTATTGTTAAAAGATTATCAGATCCCACATAAACTGTTGAATGCTAAACCAGAAAACTTGAAACTTGAATCTGAAATTATTGCCGAAGCAGGATGTAAAAGTTCGATTACAATTGCAACTAATATGGCCGGTCGTGGAACCGATATTATTTTAGGCGGTAGTTCAAGTTTTAAAACAAAGTGTTTGTTAAAAGTTTTAATCTTAACAAAAAAATTAAAAAATAATAGACAAAAAAATCTTTTTCTAATAAATAAATTAATAAGTAGATTACTAGATAAAGAAAAAAACTTAACTGTTGAGAAGCTTAATCAAATACTCTTATTTGATAATACAATTATTAAAAACGATAAACAATTCAATAAATTAATAAGCATTTTATTTTTCTATATAAAAACAAATTATAAGACTGTATTCGAAAATGAGCGTAAGCGTATTCAAACTCTTGGTGGCTTATTTGTTATTGGTACAGAGAGACACGAATCTCGTAGAATTGATAATCAATTACGTGGTCGTGCAGGAAGACAGGGTGATCCGGGTGCTTCGCGCTTCTTTCTTAGTTTAGAGGATAAAATTTTTAGACTTTTTGGTGGAAATAATATTCAAAGTTTAGTAAGCACTTTTCAATTAAATAATGATGAAACTCCACTAGAATCAAGTTTACTAACAAGAAGCTTGGATAGTGCTCAGGAAAAAGTTGAAAACTATTATTATGAAATGCGTAAACGTGTTTACGATTATGATGAAGTACTTAATGAACAGCGTAAGGTTTTTTATTTAACCCGTTCCCTAATCCTAAGAACACCTGCTATTCGAAATTGGGTAATTGATTTGGGAGAATATGTAATTTTTGAAATTGTTGATTACTTTAACAAAGCTGACTTAGATAAAAACGAAGATTTAATTAAACAAGAATTATCAGAATTAAAAAAACTACTAGGGTTCTCGTTTAACTTAAATGTTGAAACAATAAAAGAAATGCCTACAGTTGTATTATTTAACTTTTTAAGGGAGCAATTTTGGCTTGTTTATGATTTAAAAGAAACCAGCTCGGAGTTGATTGATCCAGGGTTTTATCGTGAGTATGAAAAGATATGTTTATTACAAGCAATTGATTCATCTTGGGCAGAGCATTTAGAAAAAATGAACGAGCTTAAAGAGTCCATTGGTTGGAGAGCATATGCTCAAAGAGACCCGTTGAGTGAGTATAAACAAGAGGGGTATAGAATATTCCGAGCAACTTTACAGCAAATACGAAATTCATTAACATTTGCAGTTCTTGCAACAGATTTAATGTAATTAATAATTGAAGATAAAAAACAAATAAAAACTTTTTAAGTATGCTTAATAAAAAAATAAAAAAATAAATGACAAAACGAACATTGGAAGGCACTAATCGAAAAGCAATTAGAAAGTCGGGTTTTCGAGCTCGTATGAGTACAAAACTTGGTCGAAAAGTGTTAAATAAAAGACGTCGTAAAGGACGAAAAGTTTTAACAATATCTTAATAATTTTGAGCTGTTTGAGAAAAGTATTTCTCAAACAGCTCAAAATTATTAAGATATTATTAAATATAGAAATCCAATTATAGAAATAGTTTAATATGAAATTTTCTGACGAATTAATCTTACTTTTAAAAGCACGGTACCCTTTAATTTATGTTTCAACCCAAGAAGAAGATAGGTTAGAGTACATAATACGCAGGTCTGTTCAGAATTTAATGAATAGGGGAATCTTCACATGGGATTTTGTTGATGGTTATAATGCAAAATCAAATAATCAAGGATTAGCCAAAAGAAACCCGCTTCAAGCATTAGAGTTTATTGAAACTTTTGCACCAGAAACTGCAACAGTTTTTATTTTAAAGGATTTTCAAAAGTTTTTTAACGATATTGCTATATCAAGAAAACTGAGGAACTTAGCACGCCTTTTAAAAACACAACCTAAAACAATAATAATATTAGCACCCAATATAACGATTCCTGAAGAATTAAGAGATTTTATTACAATTATTCAATTTAAGTTACCTCACGTTAATGAAATAAAAAAAGAACTAGAAAAAGTATTAAAATCATTAAATCAACCAGTAGAAGAAAGGTTTTTGGAAACATTGTCACAAGCTTGCCAAGGTTTATCCCTAGAACGTATTCGTAGAGTTTTATCAAAAACAATTGCGATTTATAAAAAAATAGATGAACGTAGCATAGCTTTAGTTTTAAAAGAGAAAAGCCAACTAATTAGTCAAACTGAGATTTTGGAATTTTGGCCTTCTAATCAGAAACTGGATTATATTGGAGGATTAGAAAACCTAAAAAGTTGGCTTAAAAAAAGATCAAACTCTTTTTCAGAAAAAGCCTTAAATTACGGTTTACCTTTACCCCGTGGTTTATTGTTAGTTGGAATTCAAGGAACTGGTAAATCTTTAACTGCAAAAGCTGTTGCCCATGACTGGAACTTACCACTATTAAGATTAGATGTTGGGAGATTATTTGGTGGTATTGTTGGAGAATCGGAATTAAGGGTTCGACAAATGATTCAAATTTCTGAAGCCCTAGCTCCATGTATTTTATGGATAGACGAAATTGATAAGGCTTTTAAAGAATCTAAAGGGGATAGTGGTACAACAAATCGTGTTTTTAGTACGCTTTTAACGTGGTTGTCAGAAAAAAAATCGCCAGTTTTTATTGTCGCTACGGCTAATGATATTTCTGCACTTCCTTTGGAGATTCTTCGAAAAGGTAGATTTGATGAAATATTTTTTATTGGATTGCCTACTTTTGACGAACGAAAAACTATTTTTCAAATACATTTATCTATTTTGAGACCAGAAACATGGGAATCTTATGATCTTAATCTATTGAGTCAAAAAACGGAGAATTTTTCAGGTGCTGAAATTTTACAAAGTATTATTGAAGGCATGCATTATGCTTTTTACGAAAAAAGAGAATTTACAACTGACGATGTTTGTCTTGGAATTAAGCAAATTATACCTTTGGCGCAAGTTGATAAAGATAGAATCGAAAAACTACAAAATTGGGCTTTATCTGGAAGAATAAGATTAGCTTCAAAATTAATTTAAACATTTAATTAAATATTTAGGTTTATTTTTCTTATGAAAAAACTGTTAAGGGTTTTTGCCGATTTAAGATTTGCCATAAGTTTACTACTAATAATTTCAATAATTATTACAATAGGTTCAATTATTGAACAAGACCAATCAATAGAGTTTTATAAAGAAAACTACCCGATAAACAAATCTATCTTTGGTTTTATAAACTGGCAATTTATTCAATTTTTTCAACTTGATCATATTTATAAAACTTTTTGGTTTATATCAGTTTTAATTATTTTTGGAACAAGTTTAATAAGTTGTACATTTCTTCAACAATTCCCAACTTTAAATTTTTCTCGTAGATGTCATTTTTATAAAAAATTAAAAAAAATGGATTTACAATTAAATTTAGAAAAAGAGAATACAGAAAATTTTATTTACAAGTTAATAAACCAAGGATATTTTGTTTTTCAACAAAAAAATAAGTTTTATGCTTCAAAAGGTTTAATTGGAAGGGTTGCGCCTGTTTTTGTTCATTTGAGCATTATATTGATTTTATTTGGTTCGGTTGTTGCTTCAGTTTGTGGGTTTAATGCGCAAGAACTTATAACAAAAGCAGAAGTTTTTCACATTCAAAACACAGTTGGTTCAGGTTCTTGGAGTAAATACTCTCAACAGGCAATACGAGTAAACGATTTTTGGATTAATTATTACTCTAATGAAAAAGTTAAACAATTTTATTCTAATATTTCAGTTTTAGATCAAAATGGAAAAGAATTAATTAACAAAACAATTTCTGTAAATAAACCTTTGGTTTATAAAGATTTGACTTTTTATCAAACCGATTGGACACTAGTTGGGTTAAGGTTTTCTAATAATGACAAAACTTTTCAATTACCATTAATACCCAGTAGTAATGCTGGAAATAAGGTGTGGTTAACCTGGCTACCTACAGAAACCAACAATACTAATATCATGGGGCAAACAGTCATTATTAATTCTTACAAAGGTACAATATATATTTATGATATGGAGGGTCTTTTAATAAAAAGTATTGATATAAATGACTCGGTTTTAGAAAAAAACTATAAGTTAATAGATTTTTTAAGCTCAACAGGTTTAGAAATTAAATCTGATCCAGGTGTTTTATATATTTATATTGGGTTTGGTTTTTTAATGATTAGTACACTTCTTAGTTATATATCGTTTTCACAAGTTTGGACAATTTCAAATAAACTCTCCGAAGAAAAAAAATTAACTATTTTTGCAAAGACAAATAGAAACAAGGTTTCATTAAATGTTGAGATATTTAAAATTATTAATTAAGTCTGTTGTGTTCCAATGAGAACTATTGTTAACAGTTTATTAGTTTTATGTCAGTTTAAAAATTACTAAATTGACATAAAACTAAAAATGTTTTGCGAAAATCGTTTTTTTTTTTTTAAACTATTCTATAATATATATTAAACCTTGTAGAGTACAACATTGAAAAAATCTTTCTTTAGTACGATTATTCAACTAACTTTGGATAGCCACGATCGTTTAGGAAGATTATTCCGCGTGAAAATTTAGCTCCGATTAAGATATTTTCTTTAACGAAGTCCTTCTGGTCGTGTGGAATATATACTAAATCAACCACATGTCCAATGCTTTCAGGGGCAATCCACAGCGGCTGGTCGAAACCCTCATTATTTTCATACATCGTTTTATCCTCTGCTATACCTTGGCCAATTGCTTTATAGCGTTTAGCATCAGCATCTTTAGATAACTTTTCAGTTATCGGAGTTATTATTTCGATATATTTTAATGGTTTTGGGCTACGAACGGCGTATGGGAATTTTATGTCAAATGCTATCAGACTCGGAAGAGCACTTGGTTTTACTATAAGTTTTTCTTGTTCGGCCTAAATTGCTGCTCTTGTTTGATCTATTGAGGTGTTCGTAAAATATTCACTCCCATCCTCCATAAGTCTGGCTGATAACCTTTTAAATTTTGAAAATGAATAATTCTTCCAATGAACAGTACTAAACCTTCTACCATTTAATTTAGGGTATTTTCCCTTTGAAAAATTTTTGTACCCAGGCGCCAAATACTCACCCACTTCAGTCATTCCTACTGGATAGTCTAGCTGGATAAGAACTGTAATTAAGAGGTTTCTAGAAAAATCGTCAAAAAACCCTCCGCCTTTAATTTGGTTTTGAACTAACGAAACTCCCAATTGCGAATGAGTATTAAATTCTGAATCAACCTTGGCCAGGCTTTTAACAGGAATAAAAAGTACAATTAAAAAGCTGATTTTCGGTATTAAGAGAATTTTTTCTCTTAATACCAAACGATTTCTAGAAGCTACTTTTTCCAACTCTAACTTTTCAGCTTCACTCAAGTTGGAAACAATAGAAATGTACAATAAATTTGACATGGTTCTCTTCTCCTATTATTAATTCTATTTATTAATTATAATTTTATTATTAAATATAATACTAATTCTATGAAAATTATCTTGGCATTGAACTACTTTCCCAAAAGACTCCTCTTTAAGTATCATCGCCGCTATTACGTTTCACAACTGAGTTCGAGATGGATCAGTGTGGTTCCATAATGCTAAGAACACCAAGATAAAAGGTTCTTAAAGTTAAATTAAGATATATTCAAGTCCTCGGTCTGTTAGTATATCTCAGCTAAATATATTACTATACTTACACTTAATACCTATTAACGGCTAGTCTCGCCGTGACCTTACTTGCTTTCGCAATGAGAATACTCATCTTGAGGTGGGCTTCCCACTTAGATGCTTTCAGTGGTTATCCTTTCCGTACATAGCTACCCAGCGTTTACCATTGGCATGATAACTGGTACACCAGCGGTACGTCCTTCTCGGTCCTCTCGTACTAAAGAAAGATCCTCTCAATATTCTAACGCCTACACCGGATATGGACCGAACTGTCTCACGACGTTCTGAACCCAGCTCGCGTGCCGCTTTTATGGGCGAACAGCCCAACCCTTGGGACGTACTACCGCCCCAGGATGCGACGAGCCGACATCGAGGTGCCAAACCTCCCCGTCGATGTGAACTCTTGGGGGAGATCAGCCTGTTATCCCTAGAGTAACTTTTATCCGTTGAGTGACGGCTTTTCCACACAATACCGTCAGATCACTAAGACCGACTTTCGTCTCTGCTCGACTTGTAGGTCTCGCAGTTAAGCTTCCATATGCCTTTACGCTCTACAATCGATGTCTGACCGATTTGAGGAAACCTTTGTACGCCTCCGTTACCTTTTGGGAGGCGACCGCCCCAGTCAAACTGCCCGCCTGAGACTGTCTTTTAACCAGATAATGGTGTAAAGTTAGATTTCTAGTTTTACAAGAGTGGTATCTCACTGATGGCTCCAAAATTCCCGCAAGAATTTTTTCATAGCCTCCCACCTATACTGCGCAAATAAAACCCGAAACCAATCTCAAGTTACAGTAAAGCTTCATAGGGTCTTTCTGTCCAGGTGCAGGTAGTCCGCATCTTCACAGACAAGTCTATTTCGCCGAGTCCCTCTCCGAGACAGTGTCCAAATCGTTACGCCTTTCGTGCGGGTCGGAACTTACCCGACAAGGAATTTCGCTACCTTAGGACCGTTATAGTTACGGCCGCCGTTCACCGGGGCTTCAGTCACCAGCTTCGCAAAAGCTAACCAGCTTCTTTAACCTTCCGGCACTGGGCAGGCGTCAGCCCCCATACATTGTCTTTCAACTTTGCGGAGACCTGTGTTTTTGATAAACAGTCGCTTGGACCTTGTTATTGCAACCTATAAGGTACCCCTTCTCCCAAAGTTACGGGGTTATTTTGCCGAGTTCCTTAGAGAGAGTTATCTCGCGCCCCTTGGTATACTCTACCTACCTACCTGTGTCGGTTTCTGGTACAGGCGTTTTTTACTTATGACAGTGCGAGCTTTTCTTGGAAGCATGACATCAATTACTTCGATACCAAAGTATCTCCCCGTAACACCTCAGCTCAAAATATTTTCTCTATTTCTCATAACCTCGAATGCTTGGACCAGTTGCCATAACCTGGATAAATCTAGCCTTCTTCGTCCCTCGTTGCCAGTAAAAAACGGTATAGGAATATTAACCTATTGTCCATCGACTACGTCTTTCGACCTCGCCTTAGGTCCTGACTCACCCCCCGCGGACGAGCCTTCCGGGGGAAACCTTAGGTTTTCGGGGCATTGGATTCTCACCAATGTTTTCGCTACTCAAGCCGACATTCTCACTTCTGCTTCGTCCACA